TGCCAGAAATGCATAAGGTAAAATTTCCATTTATGTATTAAAAAAGGTGTTCCTTTTAAAGACAGAATAGATTTTCCTTTATACCTAACAGAATGCGGGGAAGGTTCTTTGAAAAGCCATAAGATAACGTCAAAATCCTTAGTAAAAAGTTTGACTAAATATTCGAATTTTCCATAGAAATAAATGCGTTCAAGAAGGACTCTATACGATGTGGATTGTAAATGAGAGGATTGGCTGCAAAGAAAAAAGAAAATGGATTCATATTCACATACATGGCAATTATATAAAAATAAGAATAATCTTTTATTCCTTTTAAAAAAAATAGAAATAGATTTTTTTGGAATAAAAAAACTATTCCAATTATAATACTCATAAAGAAAAAATTGTAATAAATGCAAACACGAGGCATCTTTTACCCAATACCGAAGTGTATGAACCAAGATTTCTAGATGGGCGGGGTAAGGTATTAATATATCTAACACATAACTTAAATGGACAATTTTGTCCTCTAAAAAAGGAAATATTGAATGAATTGATCGCAAATTATAAGATTTTATTTTTTTTTTTCTTTGTAGCGAAGCGATTAATAGTAGAGAAAATGGAATTTCTACAATGACTACAAATCCTTCTGATATCATTTGCGAATAAACATTGTGTTTGTGACCCAAAAAGTTATTTTGCTTAGAAGCATTAGCCAAGAAAAGCAAATTATTTTGTTGATAATACATTCGAGTAATTAAACGTTTCACAATTAGTAAACTATATTTCCTATCACCTGACGTTTCCAATAAAATCGATTTATTTAAACCATATGCAAACGAAAAAAGATATTCCTGAAAGATAAGTGGATAGAAAAAGATGTGTTGACAAGAACTTTCTCGTTCTAGATATCCTTGAAATTCTTGCATTTCAAATAAAAATCAGACCTAAAATTCAAAGTAAAAAATAGAAGTTTTCTTGAGTTATCAAATGATACATAGTGCGAGACAGTCAAAACAAGGTTTTTTTAATAGCTACCTCGAAATAGTTAAATTCATCAGCGGACTCTTTCTTTTTTTCCATCTAATTCATTTTTTTTTTTATTAACAATACGATGGTTCGAAATCCTTTATTTTTGCAATCCGATCGCTCTTTTGATTTTGGAAAAAGTATCTTTATCAATATACTGTTTCTTCTACACATTAATTTCCATCTCCATATAGAGAGTCTAATAGTTAGGATTCGCTAAAAAAGATAATCCACACAAGGGAGAATCTTTTACCGTATTAGGCACTAAGTTTTTTTAACGTCTAATTAGATCGAGTAATAATTCAAATTACGAAGATAAGCTCGTTGCTAATTTTTTCCACAAAATTGGAACCCAGAAGGATAGGGTTCGATCCATTTATTCAATCGACCCAACTTTGAATTCATTGCATTTTCTTTCAAGAATTCAAACTTTGTATCGGTTTGATAAAAATGAAATATTCTCTATTGATACGACATGCTCTTTTTTCCATTCATTTCCTTTCAGGATCAGTCGTGGTCGTATAAACTCTACCGATGTTGTAGACGAATCTCTTGCTTCATCTAAATATGTAAAAGATCTGAGCCGCACTTAAAAGCCGAGTACTCTACCGTTGAGTTAGCAACCCCCGTAATAGCTATGTTATGTAGATATAATCTAGGTCAACAAATTTTATATCGGAACAAATTCAACCAACGAATCCTTGACTAAAAATATTGAGCCGAAGACAAGAAAAACTATTTAAATTTTTATTTCATAAATAATTGATAATTGAATTATATTTGTTGAATACATTCTTGTCAATATGAAGATAAATAGAATCGAAATTGTGAAACCGAAATCAAATTATAAAATAAAGTTTGTGTTGAATTAGCACTACATAAAACGAAAGTTTTACTAAATTAAAACTTCATTATCTTTCGTTTTTATATTGAAAAAATTTTTTATTAATTGAACTTCGTTTAATTAAATTTTAATTTGAAATTCTTTAAAAATCTCTGCCCTATTTAAAATATCATAAACAGTTTCTGTAGGTTGAGCGCCTTTTTGAATAAAATCTAGAATAACAGGAACATTTAAATAAATTTTATTTTTTATCGGATCATAAAAACCCACTTTCTGCAGATCTCTTCCCTCTCTTCGGGATCGAACATCAATTGCAACGATTCGATAGACGGCTCATTGGGATAGATTTAACCCCCCTTGGAAACGTATAGGAAGTTTTCTCCTCGTACGGCTCGAGAAAAATGTTTTTAAAGTAATGACGAATCAAATATAAAATAAGTCCATAAAATCTTCAAATGAAAATGAATTAAACCCCTTGCTTTCCTCAAAAAAATCATTTCATTTGTATACTCATAACTCAAGTTGAATAACTTAAAAAAAATTCAACAGAAAAAATCTTTTACCTTACCATTTATCAATTATTGAGCAGTCTCAAATACCCTTTGTTGGGTCTTAGCAACAATTAAAATATAGTAAATAGTCAAAGGGTATTTCCTTGTTCCGGAAGCCTTTATCTTATTTTTGAATCATTGGGTTTAGACATTACTTCGTTGATTTTTAATCCTTTCAGGCAGCAACATACCTTTTAGTGTTATTTCTCTCAAAGAATCTACTCATACCAACGCCGGATTTCCGCACGATTAAATATATTATATTGATTGAAAAGTTTTACAATTTGATTTCTCTGTCAAAGATAACTGACGAAGTTATTCTTTTGATTGACACTAACCCTAGACTCTTCTCCCTTGAAAAATAGCTCAATACTTTCTACTCGAGCTCCATCATATTTCCTCACACCCCAAGAACGAGTGGAATAGAGCAAAAGATGTCGAGTTAAGAGCACCCCTTATTCTAGAATGATGGATATGAGAATCCACAACAGATCATGTCCTTCAAGTCGCACGTTGCTTTTTACCACATCGTTTCAAACGAAGTTTTACCATAACATTCCTCCAAATTGGAACCGGGCTGCGGTTGATTCAATTATCAAATCATGAATAGTCATTGGTTCGGTTAAGACAGTTGTTATTGTTATATTGTTATATAGAATATTAGAATATAGAAAATTACATAGATTAGATATGTAATATATCTTTTTTTCTAATTCTTAATTAACCATTTTTTATATATTTATATAAATTAATATATAAATTAAATAAATTACAACATCTCTAAGAGAGAGAAATCCATCTTTGTTTTCGAGCTCAACCTGTAAGTTTATTAACTATAATTTTATATGCTCTGGGACGAAAGGATTCGAACCTCCGAATAGCGGGACCAAAACCCGATGCCTTACCACTTGGCCACGCCCCACGTTGATTTCTATTACACTAATATTGTTCTTGATTATTCGTCAATTCTCGCCCAACTATCTAAAGAATAAATTAGATTCTGTTGTTTAGTATCCAATAGATGTAGACATAGAAAAAATTAAATTATTGATCATTCTCGATAATTCCATTAAGATATTATATGAAAGTAGAATTTATTCTATTCTCCATTGAGAATGGAAGGTTCTTTGATTGAGTGAATAAGTTCAAAAAAACGAAGGATTTTTTCTTTCTGTCAATAATTCAATCAAAATGCAATTAAAAAAAAACAAAATGTCTATTATGCTTAATATCTTTAGTTTTATCGGTCTTAATTCTGTTCTTTATTCAAGTAGTGGTTTCTTTGCGAAATTACCGGAGGCCTATGCTTTTTTGAGTCCAATCGTTGATTTTATGCCAGTCATACCTCTCTTTTTTTTTCTCTTAGCCTTTGTTTGGCAAGCTGCTGTAAGTTTTCGATAAGATCTTTCATCTTATGCTATAAAAATGAATTCTTTTTTTCGAAAAAGAGGATTCTAATACTAAATACTTACCAAGATCAAAAATATTACAGTATGAACCTTTAAAATTCAAATATCAAAATTCTTGGATAGCCACAACCCAGATTATTTATTAATCTCCTTTTCCATCCTAAAAAATAATAGATAAGATAATAATAACTTAAATTTGTATTTATTATCTCCATTCCAAATAAAAAGTCGATTTTAGAAGTTTCAAAAATTGGGGCGTCAAATCAAATAAAAAAATATAGGATATGCGGGATAACAATAGAGAATCTATTCTCTTAAAAAACAAAATTGGAGATTTGTAATGCTTACTCTCAAACTCTTTGTTTACACAGTAGTGATATTCTTTGTTTCTCTCTTTATTTTCGGATTCCTATCTAATGATCCAGGGCGTAATCCTGGACGCGAAGATTAAAAATAACGGTTTTTTTACTGTACTTGTTCATCTCTTTTTTTTCGAATTATAGATTTTTTAATTTTATAAAAAAGCGAATTCTAATTACCAAAAAAATTCGAAAGAAAAATAAATTAAACATCATAGAATATTAAAATTTAATAATCAATGGAACACGGAAAGAGAGGGATTCGAACCCTCGGTACGAATAACTCGTACAACGGATTAGCAATCCGACACTTTCGTCCACTCAGCCATCTCTCCCCCTCGAAAATATTTAAATAAAAAGATTATTTAATTATATTAAAAAATATGTAATAAAAAAAGTCAAATTAAGATTAAGAATTATTTAGATTAGAAATAAAATTCTAGAGAACAACATAACTTTATCGGAATCTCACTTTTTTAATCCTACTACAGAAAAGCCAATACTATCAATTTCATGATTCTGTTGATTACATTTCGGTATTCGACAAAAGTGATAATTTGATACAATAATCGAACTGTAGCGGGTATAGTTTAGTGGTAAAAGTGTGATTCGTTCTATTATAACCCTTTAATAGTTAAGGGGTCTCCCGATTTGATTACTATTCAGATCATAAACTTTATTTCTAAAAAGGAATAAATCTCTTACCTTCAATGACAACTTTGAAGACAATTATACATTCTCGTAATTTGTATCCAAAGGTCAATTTAAAATGACAATTTTGGATTATGAAATTACGAAACATGAATTTTTTGTAATTGCACGACTATTT